TGAATTGGTTATTCCTAAACGAGTCATGAAGGGTATAACGAACATACCCTGTCTCCACATTGGATCAAGAACAGGATCAGAAGGATCAAAAACCGCTAATTCATACAGAGCCATCGAACCGGCCCAACCAGCAACCAGAGCTGTATGCATTATATGAACAGAAAGCAACCGACCGGGATCATTCAATACAACGGTATGAACACGATACCAAGGCAAACCCATGGAAATACCCCTTATATCAAAGATAAATGGACACTACGTAACTTTATTGCATTAGAAAAGACTATAATATGACTATTCTATGGACCACTCTTGTTGAGTCGATTATTTCCGAACAAGGGTTTCTATTCTGTTGTTAATAATGGAACAATTCTGTTCGTAGGAACAAAGAGAAGCAGATTTATTCTATACTCGATAAGTACCAATACGCAATGGGGGAGTTGATCCCATTTTCTATGAGCGAATGAGTCCATACTTATTTATCATTAGAAAGACCTATTCGTAATAATTTGAGTTTATTCATTCTGTCTTTCTTTATGAATTTTTAGAATCCATGGATAAAATAAATACGATAAAAACCAATATGAATATTATAAAGACAATAAAAAAATTGTTACGTTTCCACCTCAAAGTGAAATATAGTATTTAATTCTTTCTTTCATTTAATGCCTATTGGTGTTCCAAAAGTTATATTCCGAAATCCTGGAGATCCAATTTCATCTTGGGTTGACGTATAGTGCGACTTGTCAGATATATTGGGTCATATGGTATTTCCCCGTTCTCTCCCCCGATCGAGATATCCCCCGTTTCGCCCAAGAAAGATAAATTGAATCATCAAAAATTTGGAGCGTGAAGTGCAATTAGAGACATTTTTGAGGGGATTTATATTACTATTATCAATTAGAATAATTCAATTAGAATAATTTATGGTTGGCTTGGTTGGACTAAAAAAATGAAGTATCCAGGCTCCGTTTAGAAAAAACCCAATTGGATTGGTAAGATATCTATGATTGCTATTCATATTTTTTCTTTGTAAAGAGATCCTAATTGTCAAGCAAAGTTATCTCAACTCTAATAAATACTTGTATAAAATGAATTGAAAAAAAAAAAGAAATGGTAATGGGAGCATTTGTCCTATATGTACAAATCCAAATCGGGCGGATCTTTACCCGGAGTAGAGCATAAACCTAAAAAGATGAAACAGACCCATTCAGGAACAAGAAAATACCATCGCGGTTTGGATTAAATCTCGATGAAAGAATACATCAATGAGAAGTTAATTCGATAAGTTTAATGACCCTTTCTTATAACTTCGAATTTTATAATGGAAAATCGAAAATATAAAAAAGGAGTAAAAACTCGTCTTTATTGAAAAATCGAAGAAAAGCCCTTTCGTTAGAAGTAAGAAAGAACCTTTCTAGAAAAAAAGAAAGAGGACTGGAATCTATACATTGATTCACAATTTTTTTGAACCGTATGCATCAAAAGGCGCATGTACGGTTCCTAAGGGATACAATTTTACCCTAATCAACCGACTTTATCGAGAAAGATTACTTTTTTTAGGCCAAGGGATTAGTACCGAGCTTTCGAATCAACTTATTGGTCTTATGATATATCTCAGTATGGAGGATGAGACCAAAGAGCTGTATTTGTTTGTAAACTCTCCTGGGGGCTGGGTAATACCTGGGATCGCCATTTATGATACTATGCAATTTGTGCGACCAGATGTCCATACAGTATGCATAGGATTAGCTGCTTCAATGGGATCTTTTATCCTGGTCGGAGGACAACTTACCAAACGTATAGCATTCCCTCACGCTTGGCGCCAATGAGGTTTTTATTTGAGAGAAAAAAGAAGACTATGCCTTCGCCTTATGAATACTAAGTAATAATAGCATGGCACTTCGAATTCGATATGAGAAATTTTTGTATTGGTTTTTTTTTTCAAAACATTAGATTCTGTATCGAGAGAGTAGTATGAGATAAGGGGTATTTCCGATTTTCTCTTATCTATCGGGAGTTCAGTTCAGCGTCACAAACTTTTTTGTTTTCATGCCGGAAAGTTCTTAACAATATTTATGTTATGAAAGAGTACGAAAAAAAAATATTTTTTCCTTATTTGATCGGATTAAAAAGAAACTTTGGGATTGCTGAATCACAGACAAAAAAAAAGAAAAAATAAACATATAAAGCAACGGAGCCATCATAGTATTTTTTAACTCCTCCGAAAGGAAGGATGGCAATTTGATTATTTACCCATCTGAGTCTGATAGATTCTATTTTTCTCTTTCTTAAATAGAAAGGAGGGGGGTCAATTTTCTTGTAGAGCCGTATGCACAAAAGATGCCTGTACGGTTGTTCAATTCTATCTTTTTTCTATTCTTTATCTTTCTTTTCTCTTTCCTTTATCATGCGAGATAGGGGAAGCTTTTATTTTGTTATATCATCAGGGTAATGATGCATGAACCTGCTAGTGGTTTTTATATGGCACAAGTAGGCGAATTTGTCGTGGAAGCGGAAGAACTGCTAAAACTGCGTGAAACCCTCACAAGGGTTTATGCGGAAAGAACGGGCAAACCCTTATGGGTTGTATCCGAAGATATGGAAAGAGATATTTTTATGTCAGCAACAGAAGCCCAAGCTTATGGAATTGTTGATTTTGTAGCGGTTCAAGGAAAATAACATGGATTTCGCGCAAATCTGTGATTTGAGATTTTATCTTCGAATTGAATATTCTATTAAATAGAAGTAATTCACCATCATTCGGTTAGGATCAATCTAAACCAACCCATCATATTATGTATACGATTCAACATGCCAACTATTAAACAACTTATTAGAAATACAAGACAGCCAATCAGAAATGTCACGAAATCCCCCGCTCTTCGGGGGTGCCCTCAGCGTCGAGGAACATGTACTAGGGTGTATGTGCGACTCGTTTAGATCATGAGCTGGCACAAAAGCAAGAAAACTACTTTTACAGTATCAATGATCAGTACCGGTGAATGGGATAGGATGGAAAAAGGAACTCCATCCATTATTCAAAAAAAAACTCTACCATATCCCTCTATTGTGTATGAAGTTTATGGTTTCCGTTGGTGTAAAGCCAATCACCTGAATTTAAGATGATAAGAAATTTTCCATTGGTAACAAATGGTTATCCATTAAGCGGAGGAAATCTTATTTAAAAAGCATAAAACATAAAGATTAGGTAGGCTCCCAATCTGGCAAGAACGGACTAAGAGGGTCAGCTACCCAGCAAACTTTCATAATTAAATACCGTTACTGTATAGGTGGATCTGATTGTGAAAGACCTATTACTGGATAATTCATGGGTAGAGCCAAAGCGTGTGAACTATACAAGTTCCCAATAACATCAATTAGTTGATTAAATATTAAATTAAAGTATAAAGTAAAGGCTCCGGTGTATAGAGAAGACCTCACCGTTTAAGAAGTAACCATAGAAACGAAGGAACCCACTATTTCTTTTTTTATTTCTTTTATTTACTATATTTTTGATACCTAGGAAAATACAATTTCTTATTTCGGTCTTATTTCGCAGTGAAATACCTAAAAAAAAAAAGAAAAAAATCGTGGTCGGGAAGGTTAGAGTAGCCAAAGCCATTGGAATTTTGATTTTATACATTGGAAAAATCCGTTTTGTTATTAATAGACTAGGAAGGGGGAAAAGAATAACTGAAAGAAAGGCAATCAATTAGTTATTCGTCAAAGTTTCATTTATTCAATGACCAGAATTAAACGGGGATATATAGCTCGGAGACGTAGAACAAAAATTCGTTTATTTGCATCAAGCTTTCGAGGGGCTCATTCAAGGCTTACTAGAACTATTACTCAACAGAAAATAAGAGCTTTAGTTTCGGCTCATCGGGATAGGGATAGGAAAAAGAGAGATTTTCGTCGTTTGTGGATCACTAGGATAAACGCAGTAATTCGCGAAAGGGGAGTATCCTATAGTTATAGTAGATTAATACACGATCTGTACAAGAGACAGTTGCTTCTTAACCGTAAAATACTTGCACAAATAGCTATATCAAATAGGAATTGTCTTTATATGATTTCGAACGAAATCATAAAGGAAGTAGATTGGAAAGAATCCACCAGAATAATTTAAATTGAGTTACCCGGAGAATGAACTCCGGGAAGGTAGAGTAGAAATTAGTATGAGAAAATATGCTAAAGTAGTCAAAATGAATGAACACGTTCAATTCAATAAAAACAGATTTCTTTTTTTCCGATTCATTTTTTTCTTACGACACGATACTCAAATCTAGATTCACTCAAATCTAGATTCTTGTAATTATGATTCAAGTGAAGAAAAAGTAAGCCTATTTATTTCGGGCTTTAAAACCAGTAGTTCTAGCGGTCGACTCGGTTCTTTCAAATTGTTTCTCATTATTGAGAAAAGGTAACAAAGATAAAATACGAGCTTGTTTTATAGCAAGAGTAATTAATCGTTGTTGTTTCAAGGTCAATCTATTCACGCGTCTTGATAATATTTTTCCTTGTTCACTAATAAATCGACTAATTAAACTCATGTTTCTATAATCAATTCGATCCCCCGATTGAATCGGGGGCAAACGCCTACGAAAAGATCGCTTGAATTTAAGAAAAGGTCGCTTGGATTTATCCATGGTTTGTTTGTTTAATTTATTCCTTATCCCTAAAATCCTATTTCTGAATTCTAATTCATTTTAAATCCACCCAAAATAGGATTTTTAAAAAAATAGGATTTGTTTATTTTCTATTTAAATATGTTATATATATAATGTCATTTTTTCCCCTTCCTTGAAAGGGTAAGACACAGGTACTTGGTTCGCTCTATTTCTTTATCTCCCCATGAATCGTATGTTTGTAACAATAGGGACAGAATTTTTTCAATTCAAATCGATTAGGCGTATTGTGCCGGTTCTTTTGAGTAATATATCTGGAAATACCTCTTGATACCTTATCAACACTGTTTCGGACACAACTAGTACATT